GGAAAGCCTGTTCCTAAGGGGCCCAACGGATTCCTAATTGGAATTAGGGGGTCCTCTTTGATTGATTCTTTTATCACATTGGGAGATTTTACATCGTTGAATGGGCCTGTTCGAGAACAATTGGATGATGACAAAATTATCAAAGATTGAGATTCCTTATTTCGATTCAATAACGTATGAATAGTTCCTTGATTTGGATTAAGGGATTCTTGAATCCTTGCCTTGGAATAGGAATAAATGGAAGAAAACGGATTGACATTAGCGCGATCTGATCCATTCTCAGAGATTAATCCTGAACCCGACAGATCATTTCTTTTTCCGGTATACAAAATAGGTGACTTCGCTAAGTCGATTCTTAGAAAATCTCTAATTAAACCATTTGTCCTTATTTCAACAAAGGAAGCACAGGCCTTTTCGATCTTTTTGTCTTGGTCCCAATTCAACACTAAACAAGTCCGAACTAATTGAATACTTGTGTCCCAAATTTCAAGAATTGGGTCGTAATAAAGGATATAGTTGACAACTCGAAGTTGTAGATTATCACTTTCTTGCAAGAGATCCGGTGGGAAAAGTCTTCCTAAATTTATACCACCCGTTTTTTTATATGGGACTACAGGTTGAACCAAAACAAAATATTTTTTTTCATACCTGGAAAGTTTCATTCGTTGGATATAGAGCCAATTTTTCAATTTTTTGTATTCTTTGGAATTTTGTTTTCCCCCTCCTGGTGGTATCAATCGGAATGCCTTGTTTGTCTTTCCAGGAAAATGGATATCTCCAGAAAAAATTATTAGTTTAATTTTTTCTGCTTTTTTCTTCACTCGGACCAATCCACCTACCCGACTTCTTCTATTTAAAGTGATTTGTGTATCTATCCCAATAATACTATTGTGCCGTACCATTATGGAACAAGATTCGGCCAAAATGTGGACTTCCACGGGAATAAAAAAAAACGGATTTACTTCCTTTTGGTATTTTGGCCAAAATACCTTGACTCCTCGATACTCAATCAACTCCTCTTCATTAACGATTGAATTCAGTTCTCTAGTCTCATATTTAGTAAGTCCCGAGCTCTTTCTTATATATCGAGGATCGTCGAAATAAGCAAGAATACTATTTCTACGGAGAATACCATTTCGGGGGATTTCAATTGAGATACCTGAAGAAGGTATTAATTGGTTCTCGCCCTCTTGAATCGATTCGAGTGGGATGATGACTCTATTTCTTCGCCTCTTTGCCAATAAATCCGAATTCCCCTCGAGAACGGCCGGATTTCTGAGATTACAACGACCGGTACATGTCATTCGATTAAGTTCTGAATAATCAGGAATCCTATCTCCTTTTTGATTTTTACCAGAAAAATACGAACTAAAAAATTTGTGTCTCACTTGATTATTAGTTACTGAGGGGTTAGAAATATATCTTCGCTTAACAGAAAGAGAATAAGCGTTCATTTGATCTTGATCCTTGTGGATCGAACAGGGGCCTGGACTGGATCTCCAGGGCTCCCCTAATAATATCCATAAATGACTTGTTTTTGGTAAGAGATGAATATTACCATATGTAAATTCAGGTGCATGGTACACATCGGTATTCCAGTGCATTTCGCCTTCTGAGTCAGAATAAATATGTTTTCGAACCTTCTCTTTCAAATTCAAAGTGGATGTTCTCGCGCGAATCTCAGCAATGACTTGTTCTGATTCTACATATTGATCGTTTTGAACTAAAAGAAAACTTTTGGGCGGAATACACACATTGTGTATAATATCTTCACTTTCAATAGTTACATACAAGTCTCTAGAACATAGAAAAGCAGGATGTCCATGACGTGTACGTGTCGGATGAACCAAATCCTCATTGAATTTTATTTTTCCATTAGAAGGGGCTCGGACATGTTCTGCAGTACCCCCTGTGAATACTCCGCCGGTATGAAAAGTTCTTAATGTTAATTGAGTACCTGGTTCTCCAATAGATTGACCTGCAATAATACCTACAGCTTCTCCCAATTCGACCAGGTCGTCGTGAGCTGGGCTTCGGCCATAGCATAGTTGACAAATCCAAGATGTACTCCTACAAGTAAAGGGGGTTCGAATAGAGATTGGTTGTGCTCTAAAAGTTATGAATCTATTAACAAGTCCAACCCCAATATCTTGATTTCTAGTAGCAATGCATCGCGAACCTATATATATATGATCCGCTAATACACGCCCAATTAATGTTTGGATAAAAATCCTGTCGGTCATCATTCCATTTCGAGGACTTACAGAAATACCTCGGACGGTGCCACAATCTGTTCGACGTACAACAATGTGTTGAACTACTTCAACAAGTCTGCGCGTGAGGTATCCTGCATCTGATGTTCGGATAGCGGTATCCACAACTCCTTTACGGGCTCCGTAGCAAGAAATAATATATTCTGTTAAAGAGAGTCCTTCGCGTAAATTGCTTTGAATGGGTAAATCAATCATTTGACCTTGGGGATCCGACATTAATCCTCTCATACCTACTAATTGATGTACCTGAGATGCATTTCCTCTGGCTCCCGAAAAAGACATTATATGGACTGGATTAAAAGGATCGGTCATCCGAAAATTAGGATTCATTTCTTGTCGCAAATATTCACTTGTGGCATACCAGATCTCGATCGATTGACGTAATTTTTCTACCGCGTGTACATTCCCATAATGATGGTGTTTTTCCAAAATAAAACTTTGTTGTTCAGCGTCTTGAACTAGCCATCTTTTAGAAGGTATTGTTAAAAGATCATCAATTCCTAATGAAATGGATGCGGCGGTAGCTTGTCGGAAACCCAGAGTCTTTACTTGATCCAGGATATGTGATGTATATCCTATTCCATAGTGATCAATAAATCGACTAATAAGTCGTTTCATGGCAGTTCCGTCTATCACTTTATTGTGAAAGACCTGAGTGGGCCGTTCTGCCATTAGTACCTCCATATTGCGCTGAGTAGAATTTGACAATGGGTTTGAGTCAGTGATTGGACAACTTCCTTTTCTAGATCTTGATTCACGTAGAAATTCCGCAATTTTATAGTCCTAGTTAACCCGGCGAGACTCGAATTCCCGCTGGTAGCATAGAATTACAACAGCCCTGCCAAAACCCCTGTATGGCCTCTTCTATTTCTCGATAAAGAGAAATATGCCCAAGAGTGGTTCGAATATATATATAAAGAATTTCTTTTTTTATACTTCTTACTATTAGATAGTGTCCATAAATCTCATAATAGGTCCCCAAAGATTCATAGTGAATTTCAATGGGAGCTTCTCTTGCAGCAATAACGCGTTGATCTAGTCGCCACCGCAGCCACAAAGGACTACCTAAATTGATTCGTTTTTGCCGAAAAGCTCCAATTGCATCATAGGCGTTACAAAAAAACGGTTCTTTTTTTTTTGTATACTTATAGTTATTATCTTCATTTTGATAGTTTCTACCATTACACGGATTATACCTATTTACACAAATACCCCGACGATTTCCACTCGTTAAGACATAGAGTCCACTAAGCATATCTTGAGTTGGTGCAGAAATGGGATCTCCAATAGTTGGAGACAAAAGATTCATATGAGAAAACATAAGTAAACGTGCCTCTGCTTGAGCCTCCAAAGATAAAGGCACATGAACAGCCATTTGATCCCCGTCAAAGTCCGCATTGAAGCCCTTACAAACTAATGGGTGTAAACAAATAGCGCGCCCTTCTACTAAAATGGGGAGGAATGCCTGTATGCCTAATCTATGCAGGGTAGGCGCTCTATTCAGCAATACAGGATGGTCATCCAGAATTTCTTGAAGTATTTCCCATACAATCGGTTTTTTTTTACGAATTTGACTCTTAGCAACTCCGATGTTCGAAGCAAGATGTTTTCTAATTAGGTCACGAATTACAAATGCCTGGAAAAGTTCTATTGCTATTTCGCGAGGCAATCCACATCGATGTAATGAAAGTGAAGGGCCCACGACAATCACTGACCGCCCTGAATAATCGACGCGTTTACCAAGCAGAGTCTCGCGAACTCTTCCTTCTTTGCCTTCAATTACATCTGAAAGCGACTTGTAAACTCTGTTATGATCATCCCTCATTGGTTGTCCGCAGATTCCATTATCAAGAAGTGCATCCACGGCTTCTTGTAGCAATTTTTCCTGAGATATTATTAATTCTTCTGGCGTAGCTATACTTGTTGTTAATAGATCTGTAAGAGTATTATTCCGATAGATAATTCTTCTATAGATTTCATTAATATCCGAGGTCACCAGTTTATCCTCATCTATATGATAAATTGGTCTCAACTCAGGAGGAAGAACTGGTAATAGACACAAAACCATCCATTTTGGTTCTATATTTGTTCGAATAAAATGCTTAGCCAATTCCATACGTCTAAGCAAAAAATCCTTTCTTCTTCCAACTTTTCGATCTTCCCATTCATTCCCTGTGGGTTCCTCTTCCTCCAATTCTTTCCATTCTACCAATGAATAATCTATAATAATTCGTAAATCTAGATTGGCTAATTGTTGTCTGATAGAACCTCCCCCGGTAGACATCTCTCGATTTCTAAATGTATCGAAGCTCCGGGTAGTAAAAAAAATTGGGATCCTGTATTTCCAGGGTTGGATTTCATATTCCAATAAACCCCGTAATCGTAAAAAAGTGGGTTTCTTATCTATGGGCCTAGCAAAATAAAAATTGGGATAGGATCTCCCCCCCTCAAAATCGGACGTGAAAGTTTACTCTCATCCGGCTCAAGTAAGTCAAAAAAAGAAAAAGAAAGGAGTTCTCCCTTTCAAATTCTAGAAAACTCCAAAAAGATCTACTCCTTACTCAAGTTTCCAGTGAAGACCAAGCAAAACCTCATTTATTGCGTCTTCCTTATTATTTTTATTTTATTTAGATTTTATGAAGTCTTTATTCAATTCAATTATGACATAAATGAAATGTGAAATTCTTGAGTAGTCTACTTCCCCTCGAATGATGAATCCCATAATTC